CTTGGAAGGCTAGGGGTTATAGTCGACGTTGGTTGATCATTTTTAACGTCTCTAATTCAAAACCGAACATGAAATTTTTCTTTCATTCGGCTCCTTTATGGAAGATCGATGTATTCCCAGAAATACAATTACATCCATAACATCTATGTCAGCTTTTTTATATGAATTCATTCAAATCTACTCGCTTTCTAGATGATCCCTCTAGAGGAGGAGAATTATATCAACTCTGTCTAGTTTCTTCGTTCCCTATTTCTACTCACAGGATCCTGAGGAAAAGAATTTGGTTTCCACCGAGCGGAAACAATATGCCGATGGTTCTAGTAAACCAAAACCACCGTTTTCTAGCTAAAAGCTTCAATCTCCCTTTTACAACACAAAAATTGAAGATCTAGTTACGATTGGAAATAAACTTTTGTATCTTTATCCATGTATCCTTGACTCATACTCATTCAATTGGAAGAGTTGATCCAATGCATGCAAAAAAATTATGCTTCACGATTCCATAATCCAATTTTATCTTTATTCAATTCATAATTGACCTTTGGATACAAATCGTGAGAATGTATATTCTTCCTCAAATATGCCATTGAGAGGTAAAGGATTAAACCTTTTTAAGAAATAAAGTTTTGATTCGGAATATGAAAAACCCGAAAGACCCCTTAACTATTTAAGTTGTTAATAGAACGAATCGCACTTTTACCACTAAACTATACCCGCTACAATTTATATATTGTATATAAATGGAGGAACATTTGTCGAACAAAGAGATGAGATACAATCAAGATAGCATCAGAATCATGAAAATGATAGTGTTTACGTGTATTTTGCCCCCCGGAAACTTGATAAAAAAATAGGCGAATAGCAAAAAGCTTATCTTATTTAAATAAGATAAAAAGTTATAATTATACTTTTCGTTTGCTGGGAAGTCATTACTGAGAGTCCCGGTCCGAAGGAGTCATTGAAGCCGGATCATCCAAATGATCAATTCTGTATACACAGTTCTTTTCGACTTTCCTTTAAACTGTCAGATCTTATGAATTTAGGTCAATTGATCTCAAGTGTTCAAATAAAGCTTGTTCTTTTAATTGAACAAGTAAATGATCTATTTATAATCAATTATAAATAATCAATATGAAAAATATGTATGTTTATATAGTTGAGGTTATTTTTTATTTAATATATGTATGTGTATGTGTTTTTTTAGTCCACTTTTTCCAGTTAAGTAAATTTTTATTTATAAAAGAATAAAAAAAAGAACATTAAGAAGAAAATATAAAATATTTCTTATTAATAATAAGAAATGATGAAACTTCCATCATAGGAATGGGGATGGAAATTGCCCTTGTTGCTTCTTTAATAACAAGTATTTATGATTTGATATCAAATCATAATTGAATTGGTTGATCCATGAATGATTGATTCATTGAAACTAAAAATAAGTAATGGCCCGGCCAGTACTCCAGTACTTAAATTGGGCCGGGGGAATAAATCTTTTGTACAAAATAAAATCAATAAGGTATTTTTTCTATTGGTGATATCTCTTTCGAATCATTATATAAATTGAATTGCGGATCAAATTTGTAAATATCTTAATATATATTTATATATATAATTATAATTATAGAATTTATATTTCTATAATGAATTCTCTTTTTTTATATTGGTTATATGTTATTTTTCTATCCTTCTAATAAGGAAAGAAAACTGGGGTTTTTTTGATCAATCTTTACTTCAACTTCACGTGTCACATCACATAAAAAATTTTTCAAATTGGAATTTGGAGAGATGGCTGAGTGGACTAAAGCGTCGGATTGCTAATCCGTTGTACGAATTATTTGTACCGAGGGTTCGAATCCCTCTCTCTCCGTTCTATCTAATCACTTGAAACTTTTAAATTCGAAAAAATATCAATCAATCCCTTACTATTTTATCATAAAAAAAATAAGAAAAAAGAAAGGAAAAACAAAAAAGATCTTATGGTTATTCCTCACGTCCAGGATTGCGCCCTGGATCATTAGATAAGAATCCGAAAATGAAGAGAGAAACAAAGAATATCACTACTGTATAAACGAAGAGTTTGAGAGTAAGCATTACACAATCTCCAAGATTTTTTTTTATGGGAATGGATTACCTAATTTTTTTGGACCACATATGCTATTTTAACATGACACCTCACAATCACAATAAAAAAAATTTTTCACTAATTTATTTGTAATAAGATTCTGAGTCCTTCGTTAGAAAAATTTTCTTGTTACCCCCACAATTACAATTAGGTATTGTGGAAGACCTAATAAAGTCTTTGTTCACTGGAAGGTCAGAGTCAGAACAAGGAAATAAATGGATTCAAATTAATTACTATGGTAATTCAATATCAAAAATTTCTATTTTTTGAATTGAGGGTTCATAATGTAAGACTATCCAATCTTATTAATTTTTTTGATCAAAAAAATCATGAATTTAGGAAAGTATTAAAGATTTCAGCGAAAACTTACAGCGGCTTGCCAAACAAAGGCTAAGAGAAAAAAGAATAAAGGTATGATGGGCATAACGTCTACGATTGGATTGAAAAAGGCATAAGCCTCGGGCAATTTGGCGAAGAAAAAACTACTTGAATAAAGGGCATAATTAAGACAGATACAGATTAAACTAAAGATATTAAGCATAAAAAAAATTGGGTTCTTGTAGATTAGATAATTTGATTTTGATTGAGTTACTTTATATAATATAAATAATATAAGGTAAAAATAAAAAGGGGCAGGTCAAAAAAATCCCCTTTTTGTATTCTTAAACGAGAATACAAGGAATTATACTTTCATACAATATTTTAATTACATTTTATGTAATGATCAATAAATTTTTGATTATTCTATATCGACATGTGTCATGTCGAATCCTAGCAACAAGATTTCCCGTATGTATCTTATTTAGGTTGGGCTGGAATTGACGAATAACCAAAACTAATAATAGTCTTTATGAGTGTCGAATAGAAATCTAAATGGGGCGTGGCCAAGCGGTAAGGCAACGGGTTTTGGTCCCGTTACTCGGAGGTTCGAATCCTTCCGTCCCAGATCGTTTCAATCAGAAACGACAAATGGAATCACATTGTATCCGACAGTAAACATAAAATTGTTAAAGAAAAATAAAATCTTTATAAATATAAATGAATAAATGAACGAACAAGTCTATATATTATGTATTGTTATTGTCCTATTTTAGTAAAAATAATTCGGTTAAGTGAAAAAGAATCCGAAATTCCTTAAATATCCATAATTACTTATGGATTACTTACGAAAAAAATATTGTATATGATAGATACGAAAAAATAAGAATAAGAGGAGTATGATTTTCTCTTTTCAGATGAAAGAATAACGACCTTAATCTTACCTTACACGATACCTTTTCTATTCCATGCCCATGAAAGCCAATAAACTTTATTTCCAATCTATCTATGTTTTAAATTAAACAATTTATAATTAAATTGAACATTATGAAAATTTGTACCTCTTTAGTGAATGAGATATCTGCTAAAAATTTGGAGTTATTCATTGTGAGTGCGTCGACTTGTTGATTGAATTAGAGATCAAATTCAGTCATGAACGAAAATATGTTTTCCGGCTATAACCCGAAGTCGGAGATTCTTTAAACTATTTTTACGGAATTTTTCATGATATGAATCTTTGGTACTCGAAATCGAAAGAAGTGTGATAAATCGATATTGTCGAGAAACTTCCGACCTTTCCAGGTCATTGGAATAGCTTATTTAGTTAAAATGATTTTGTTCCGGGATTTGGAATACCTTAAATACCTTAAAGGTCCTTCTTTTTCTTTTGAGGTTTATAGCTTATTTGGTCGAGAAAGATGGGCTCCATTATTTCATGATTGGTCGTCCCGAACAATCTATTAAAGATATAAATAAGTCTTAAGCAAACTCGTTTATTCGTCTTTTTTTTTTATTAATTTATATGATATGGGGTTCCAAAATTGTTTCTGAGCCCTCTCCAGAAAATACTTATCTATCCATAGATAGATAGAAAATATGGACTTATATAGTAATAAGACTACTATAGTATAGTATAGTATAGTATAGTATAGTATAGTATAACCGGTATATACCGTTCGACCCAATGACTATTCATCATTCTATATTGAATCAATTTCATATTATATTGTATTGGTTCGAAATGAAATTAGAGAAATGTTATGGTAAAACTTCGTTTGAAACGATGTGGTAGAAAGCAACGTGCGACTTGAAGGACATGATCGGCTGTGGATTCTGACATCCACCATTTTCTATAAGAATGAAGATGCTCTCAGCTCGACATAGTTTGTTCTATTCCACTAGGAACCTAATTTGTGTTAGGTACTAATTTAAATAGTACATGATGAAGCTCGAGCAGAAAAAGTAAAAGTATTGATTCATTTATCGGGGAGAAGAATCTAGGGTTAGTGACAATTAATAAATTGGACCAACTTTGTAAGTATATCCTCAATATAGAAATCGAAAGGGTAAAATTAAAACAAGTAAAAAACGCAAAAGGTATGTTGCTGTCGTTTTGAAAGGAATAAGGATCACCGAAGTAATGTCTAAACCCAATGATTTCACAAAGCAAAGATAAAGGATTCCGGAACAAGGAAACACTATTTTCAATTGTCTCAACAATTGTATCAGAATCAGAATGAAGAATCAAAAAAGATTCGAGACGAGATAAACAAAGGAGGTTAGAGACAGCTCAATAAATGTCTAAGGAGTTCCCCTCGAACTCTTTCAGAATTACTCAACTTGAGTTATGAGTACGACTGAGATTTACTTTTTCTGTAAGGAATAAGAAAACCACTTAAATCATATTCTAATTTATGATTTTATAGATCCATGGGCCAATTATATACTTAAATATAGAAAAATTAGAATCATTTTTCTCGAGCCGTATGAGGAGAAAACCTCCTATACGTTTCTAGGGGGGGTGAATTGTTTATCTACATCTATCCCGATGCGCCATCTATCGAATCGTTGCAATTGATGTTCGATCCCGAAGAGACGGAAGAGATCTTCGAAAAGTGGGTTTTTACGATCCGATAAAGAATCAAACTTATTTAAACGTTCCTGTTATTCTATATTTCCTTGAAAAGGGCGCTCAACCTACAGTAACTGTTCATGATATTTTAAGGAAGGCAGAATTCTTTAAAGAAGGAACTTCGAGTTAATTATGAATTTTCATTAAAAATTTGAAAATTTCAATAAAAATAAAGTAAAAAAAAAAAGATAGAGGGTAACTAGCCTCTATCTTTGTGTAATTATTTCCCCGGAATTTACCGACAAAGGCGGGATACATTTTTCTTATGATATCTCTATTGATTGAATGAGCTCGAGATTTTTTCTCTATCCCTTCCTTATTTTTCCATTCAAATTTCTTATTTCTCTTCTTATTTCTCTTATGCCAATCCAACGCAAGGCTTTTTTTTAGAAAAAAAAAACAATGGATTTTCTCAATATTCCATTCATATTGACAATGTTGTATTGAACCAATATAATTCGATCGTAGATAAAGAAATCCGTTTATCCCTACCCCGTATTGGTTCTTTCCTTCACTTAACTCAAATGAGGGAGGGTTTTGCTGGATTTATTGTAATACAAGACGTATTTTCTTAACAACAAAAAAACATACACAACGGATCAAGAGAAAAATGGGTGTCAATTTGAAAATCTATATCGGATTGGGAATCTATTGTTTTTTAATCCGATCCGCTCATTTTTATATTTTTATGTTTATTACAATTACAAATTGATCAACAAATCTTTCTTTTACATTTCGATTTGTTGCTAGTTCAATGTTTTGATTTTGACGGAGTTCTCCACAGTACAATCCAATTAAATTTTTGCATTTCGATCGTATCTACACTAACACTAATATATATATTTTGATATATTTTTTATTTTCCGGGTTGCTAACTCAATGGTAGAGTACTCGGCTTTTAAGTGCGACTATGATCTTTTACACATTTGGATGAAGCAACGAATTCGTCCAGACTATTGGTAGAGTCTATAAGACCACGACTGATCCTGAAAGGTAATGAAGGAAAAAACAGCATGTCGTAATAAGATATAAATTGATTTATTAATCTATTTCTTTTTATTCAAATAGAACTTTGAATTTCTCCTTACTAGATCGTTACAAAATATTGTGTTGATTTTTTGAAAGGGACAAAATAAATTCACATTTACAATTTGGTCTAATGAATAAATGGATAGAGTCCTATGGCTCCAATTCTGGTAAAACAAAAAGCAACGAGCTTATGTTCTTAATTTGAATGATTACCCAATCTAATTAGACGTTAAAATAGATTAGTGCCTGATGCGGGAAAGGGTTCTCCTATGAGTGGACCATTGATTCTTTTTTTTTTAATCCTAACTATTCTCCATTATGAATTGGAGACAGATGTGTAGAAGAAAGAGTATACTGATAAAGAGAATCTAATTTATTCCAAAATCAAAAGAGCGACTGGGTTGCAAAAATAAAGGATCTTGGACCCTCTGTTTATTATAATAAACATAAACCAATTCCAATTGGAGATAAAAAGATAGGAAAGAGATCTGTTGATTGGACTCCCCGTCTCGGGGTATATCTTTTGATTTATACTGAGTAGATAGTATACTATCTATTACTATTATAGTATATACATAATCTATACCCTGTTCTGACCATATTATATTGCACTATGTATCATTTGATAACCCAAGACACGCCCCCCTGTCTCCGTTTTAAATAGAGAAATTGAAATGGAAGAATTACAAGGATATTTAGAAAAAGATGGATCTCGGCAACAAAACTTCCTATATCCGCTTATATTTCAAGAGTATATTTACACACTTGCTCATGATCATGGGTTAAATAGTTCGATTTTTTACGAACCCATGGAAATTGTGGGTTTAGGTTATGACAATAAATCCAGTTCCGTACTTGTGAAACGTTTAATTACTCGAATGTATCAACAGAATTCATTGATTTATTCAATGAATGACTTTAACCAAAATCGATTCGTTGGGCATAACAATTCTTTTTATTCGAATTTTTATTCTCAAATGGTATCAGAAGGTTTTGCAGTCATTGTGGAAATTCCATTCTCGCTTCGATTAGTACCTTCCTCCGAAAAAATACCCAAATCTCAGAATTTACGATCTATTCATTCAATATTTCCCTTTCTAGAGGACAAATTGTCGCATTTAAATTATGTCTTAGATATACTAATACCCTATCCTATTCATCTAGAAATCTTAGTGAAAATCCTTCAATGCTGGATCCAAGATGTTCCCTCTTTGCATTTTTTGCGATTCTTTCTCCATGAATTTCATAATTGGAATAATTTTATTACTCCGACTAAATCTATTTCCGTTTTTTCAAAAGAAAATAAAAGACTATTCCGGATCCTGTATAATTCTTATGTATCTGAATATGAATTTGTATTCGTTTTTCTTCGTAAACAATCCTATTATTTACGATCAAC